TAATTCATCTGTTTTACTGGATGGAATTTCCATTAATTAGTTCATAAAAACTAGGAAGTCCTAGTTTTTCAATCAAAAAAGATTATTTTACTTATACTTACTTAATGCTTAAAATACTTAATACTTCAACTTAAGATTACCTAAGACTTGGATTTATAGACCATTCTGGTAGTTCGATCGTGAAATTTATTTGTTTCGATATTTCATTTCCGGAATATGAGCGTGTGACTTGTTATAATTGATCCTATTGATAATACAGAGAATGGACCTGTCATCTCTATCAAGATGATTCTACCTCGTCAGATATTTATTCTAATCTCTGGAGCACGGACTATATAGAATAGATCAAGAAAAGAAATATTTGAACTATGATTCATACCTATTATTCAGACCTCGCAACCGGATTCAAAAAAATGGAAATAGGTCTTTTATAAATCAAACAATTTTTTTCTTCATACTTCTTTTGACCGAAAGAAACCTCTTTCTCTAGATTTTGTTGAGTTATTACATTCATTTAAGAAGTGATGATCAAATGGTTTTTACTCAGAAAACCTTTGAGTTTAGCTTTGGCTTTCTTAAATCATCGTGGTTCTAGTATGAATCTGAGGTTTCAATTGATTCATAGGGTCTCAACAAGAGAATTCCTATTAAAAAAAAAGATAGGGAAGAGAATATTCAAGAGGCCTGTCACGATTAACATAAAGAAAGATGGACGAGCCAACTTGAGATTTTATTTCTTGGCATTATCATCACAAAGAAGAGATTCCGGATTTTTCTTACTTCGTATCTTTGGGTCAAATCGAGTCAAGCGGCTAAGCCACAAGAAGTTTTAAACTCGCTATTCCATATCCGTTGAAACCAGTATTTGTGTGTTACGGCTTGAGCCGTACGAGATGAAATTCTCATATACGGCTCTCAGAGGGGGAGTCTTTCTTGGGTTACCTATCTCAATAAAGTATATGATTGGTTCGAGGAACGTCTCGAGATTCAAGCGATTGCAGATGATATAACTAGTAAATATGTTCCTCCTCATGTCAACATATTTTATTGTCTAGGGGGGATTACACTTACTTGTTTTTTAGTACAAGTAGCTACGGGTTTTGCTATGACCTTTTACTATCGTCCAACTGTTACAGAGGCTTTTTCCTCTGTTCAATACATAATGACTGAGGCCAACTTTGGTTGGTTAATTCGATCAGTTCATCGATGGTCAGCAAGTATGATGGTTCTAATGATGATCTTGCACGTATTTCGTGTGTATCTTACGGGTGGGTTTAAAAAACCCCGCGAATTAACTTGGGTTACAGGGGTGGTTCTGGCTGTATTGACCGCATCTTTTGGCGTAACTGGTTATTCCTTACCTCGGGACCAAATTGGCTATTGGGCAGTAAAAATTGTAACAGGCGTGCCTGAAGCTATTCCTATAATAGGATCGCCCTTGGTAGAATTATTACGTGGAAGTGCTAGTGTGGGCCAATCCACTTTGACTCGTTTTTATAGTTTACATACTTTTGTATTGCCTCTTCTTACTGCCGTATTTATGTTAATGCATTTTCCAATGATACGTAAGCAAGGTATTTCGGGTCCTTTATAGAGAAGGCAGATCATAGATATTTTTAATTTATCATATCGGGGAGGAACAAGAGTCTTTCATTGCTACAAATATGGATTATTTAAAAATAAGGCATGTTATTTGGATACTTCTATTCAACTCTGAAGTATTGTTTATTTGATACGAATCGAATAGTTGAAGTATATTTTCCTAAAAGAGGATGGATTATGGGAGTGTGTGACTTGAACTATTGATTGGCCCATGCGGATATATGATTTTATCCGCCACGTTGGAATTCACAACCCAATGTGTCTCCGCATCCAACCATCACGTCAGTCCCTTTATGTAGCATAGGATAGGCCGGTTCGCTTGAGGAGAATATTTTCTATGATCATACCCGAATCATGTCATGCATGAACAGGCTCCGTAAGATCCCTAGAATAAGCGATGTGGAATGATCCAATGTTCTATTTATTCCACTTTGTTTGATTTTTCTTTTTTTTTTTTAGTCATTTTATTATAATTATATAATTAATTGATAGTATTAGTATTTCGTATTAATTTGATAGTAATCTTAGTAAGTTTTTTATAGTATGTAGATGCATTCATTTCCTCTGCATCGACCCTGATCTATGATACTATCGGAGTGAAATAAGGGATCTAAGGAAGAACAGGGGCTAGACTTTATTAGTAACAAGTAAAAACTTTGTATTTTTGTATGTAATACAATCGAGATGTTGTGGGGATAAATACCAACCAAAAGACATGAGACAATCCAAAAAGCACTTGATCATGATCGAATTTGTAAGCCTACTTGGATATTGAGCATTTCCTTGTTGCCAGAACTGAATTCTTTGCAATGAATCGTTGCAACTCGGGTAAATGGAATTTGATAAATCTTTTATTACATAGAGTCATTCTATATGTAGATATGTATGAAATATAGATCTTCTATGGATCTATTTCTGTAATTCTTTTGATTCTTGCTCGAGCCGGATGATAAAAAATTATCATGTCCGGTTCCTTTGGGGGATGGATCCACAAGGATTCACCTATCCAAATAACAAAGAAACCTGATTTGAATGATCCTGTATTAAGAGCTAAATTGGCTAAAGGGATGGGACATAATTATTATGGAGAACCTGCATGGCCCAATGATCTTTTATATATTTTTCCAGTAGTAATTCTAGGCACTATTGCATGTAATGTGGGCTTAGCAGTTCTAGAGCCGTCAATGATCGGTGAACCGGCGGATCCGTTTGCAACTCCGTTGGAAATATTACCCGAATGGTACTTCTTTCCCGTATTTCAAATACTTCGCACAGTACCCAATAAGTTATTGGGTGTTCTTTTAATGGTTTCAGTACCAATAGGATTATTGACAGTACCTTTTTTGGAGAATGTCAATAAATTCCAAAATCCATTTCGTCGTCCAGTAGCTACAACAGTCTTTTTGATCGGTACCGCAGTAGCTCTTTGGTTAGGTATCGGAGCAACTTTACCTATTGAGAAATCCCTAACTTTAGGTCTTTTTCAAATTGATTCAACCGTTAAATACCACGACATAGGTATCTAAGGAAGATCCCCTTCTGGATCTTCCTTAGATACATCAATCTTATTATGATCTATTCTGCAAATATATGGACCGTGTCGGAGATTAAAAACTCATTCTATTCTTTTTTATTTCTAAAAATGACAAAATTCCAATGGATTTAAAATGAAAACTTTTTCTTAGGTAAATTGATTGCAAAATGCTTCTGTAGAGTACCCAATATCTGTTTTACATCTTCTATGCGAAAATATTCCATTTTCATAAGATCTTCTTGGCTGTGACTCAAAAGGTCCAATAATGTATGTATATTGGACCTTTTGAGACAATTATAGGTCCTGGAAGACAATTCTGATTGGTCAATAAAAATACATGTCAATGGAATTCCTTTTTTGTTTTTCTTGAGATTAGTGAATCTGTCTTGAAAGGAAAAGGGTAGATTCCATCTGTTTTCATTTTCCTCGAAATTCATGTCCTCTTCCTCTGCATGTAGAAAAGGAATCAATAAATCAATCAAATTACGAGAAGCTTCATAAAGTGCTTCTTTAGGAGTTAAACTTCCATTCGTCCATATTTCTAGAAAGAGTATCTCTTGTTTTTCATTCCCATTCCCATAAGAATGAATACTATGATTCGCATTTCGAACAGGCATGGATACAATATCTATAGGATAACTTCCATCGTGAGAGTCGTTTGTGGATTTCATACGATATCCGCGATCTCTCTTGATTTGTAATTCAATACACAAATCAATTGGTTCTATCAGGTTAGCTATATGCTGTGTCGTGTCAACTATTTCTACAGAAGGCGGTGAGATGATATCTTGGGCTGTTATGTATTTGGGACCCCTGACGCAAATGGATGCGTCCCTAACTCCATAGAGATTACTTCTCAGTACAATCTCTTTCAAATTTATTAAAATTTCATGTACTGATTCTTCAATACCTGCTATCGTAGAATATTCATGCAGCACATTTTCAGATGTTGCACGTGTGATACATGTTCCTTCTATTTCTCCAAGTAAAGCCCTTCGCACGGCAATACCTATGGTATCGGCTTGACCTTTCATAAGCGGGGACAGAACGAAACGACCATAATAAAGACGCTTGCTGTCTACTCTGGATTCAACACATTTCCACTGTAGTGTTCGAGTGGATACTGCTACTTCTTCTCGAACCATACTATTATTTTTCTTTTATTTATGATTATTGGATCAGATCATTGAATCATTTATTTCTCTTGGAATCTCTTTAATTCTTATTTCTACACACGTCTTTTTTTAGGGGGGCGACATCCATTATGCGGCATGGGTGTTACATCACGTACGAAACTTAATAGCATCCCATTTCTACGAATGGCTCGTAATGCCGCATCTCTTCCGAGACCTGGACCCTTTATCATAACTTCTGCTCGTTGCATACCCTGATCGACTAATGTACGAATAGCATTAAATGCCGCGGCTTGAGCAGCATAGGGTGTTCCTTTTCTTGTGCCTCTGAATCCAGAGGTACCTGCGGAAGCCCAAGAAACTACCCGACCTCGTACGTCTGTAACAGTTACAATAGTATTGTTGAAACTCGCTTGAACATGAATAACTCCTTTTGGTATTCTACGTTCATTCTTATTTGAACCAATGCGTGCATTCTTACGTAAACCAATTTTTGCTATAGGTTTTGTCATATTTTATTATATTATATTCATAAGAATAAAATAAAAAGAAAGAAGAATCAGAAATCTACAGAAAGATACGGGGATATCCATTTCATATGAAAACGAATCCATTCTTCTTTCTTTTTACATGTACATGGGTTTTTCTTTTAAAAAGTTCTTGATTTAGAACTTGAGAAGGATTACCCCTGTCTCTGTTTATGTCTCGGATTGGAACAAATGACTATAATTCGTCCCCGCCTACGAATCAAGCGACATTTTTCACAAATTTTACGAACAGAAGCCCTTATTTTCATATTTAGAATTCCTTACCTTCATTCTGAATCTATTTTTTTGGAAACAAAAATCAGTTTATTGCATTTTTTAACTTCGAATTATATCCCTACGAAAAGGATGTTTAAAAGAATGATCTAATCGTTCGAATCTTTTTTGCGAAGTCTATAAATTATACGTCCCCTGGTTGAATCATAACGACTCATTTCTATTTTGACTCTATCTCCGGGTAGTATACGTATAAAACTGCGCCGGATTCTCCCTGAAATATAACCTAGAATTAGATCTTCATTATCTAACCGAACTCGGAACATACCGTTGGGAAGTGATTCAGTAATTAAACCCTCATGAATCAATTTTTGTTCTTTCATTCCAGGGAACCCCCTTTAAGTATCAACTAATAGAGGAAGAGTTCTATAATTCACTTCTCTTCTCTATTTTACAAATAGTAAGTTCGAGAGAAAATTAGGGTACCCGAGGAGAATCACCATATATAACACAAAATTTCTCCTCCAATTTTTTCTAGTCGAGCTTCTCGATCTGTCATTATACCTCGAGAAGTAGAAAGAATTACAATTCCCATTCCACCTAAAATCTTAGGAATTCGTTGATAGTTGGAATAGATTCGTAGACCAGGTCGGCTGATACGCTTTAAAATTATTTTATTACCTTTCCTAGTCTTTCTATGTCGTAAGGTTGAAACCAAGAAATTTTTTTGACTTTCTTGATGTTTTCGAACGTTTTCAATAAAACCTTCTCGTAAAAGTATTTTCACAATGTTTTTAGTGATATTAGTAGATACTATTTGAACTCTTCCCTTTTGATCCATGTCAGCATTTCTTATAGAAGTTATTATATCGGCAATAATGTCCCTACCCATGACGAACTATAGTTATTGGTGCCTCCTCATTTTTATATAATCAACATGCTTCTTTTTTGTTTTATTTTTTATTGAATTTTTTTTTTGAAATTATTCAATTCTAAAAAATTATTAGAAATTTAAAGTATATGCATGAGACACAATCTATTAATCGGATCTATTTCAGATATTTGAATATTCTATTCTATATATATATATTCTATATATAGATATATAGATAGGATATAGCCTATTTTCATCTATAATACTTCGGGTGCTAATGAAACTATTTTAGTAAAATTCAACTGTCTCAATTCCCGAGCAATCGCACCAAAAATTCGAGTTCCTTTTGGATTTCCTTCTTGATCAATGATAACCGCTGCATTGTCATCATATCGTATTATCATGCCGTTGTCACGTTTGAGTTCTTTACACGTGCGTACAATCACAGCTCTAATTATTTCTGATCTTTCTAGAGGCATGTTGGGCACTGCTTCTTTGATTACAGCAACAATAACATCGCCAATATGAGCATATCGGTGATTACCAGTTCCTATGATTCGAATACACATCAATTCTTGAGCTCCACTGTTATCCGCTACATTCAACAGGGTCTGAGGTTGAATCATATCATTTTTATTTGAATCTCTTATTTCAATGCAAGGGATAAGGGAAAAAAGAAATATTGTCTGTCCAGAGATAAAGAAATCCGTGGTTGTTTTTTCATTCTCAATACTCCTTTTTCTTTTACTTTTGTTTACCTATCCTGAAATAACAAATTGAGTTCGTATAGGCATTTTGCATGCAGCTATTTCCATAGCAGCTTTGGCTACAGTTTCTGATACTCCACTCATTTCATAAAGTATTCGGCCCGGTTTAACAACGGATACCCAATATTCGGGGGATCCCTTGCCCGAACCCATACGTGTTTCTGTAGGTCTTACAGTAACAGGTTTGTCGGGAAATATACGTACCCATATCTTTCCACCACGACGCGCATATCGTGTCATTGCTCTTCGCCCTGCTTCTATTTGTCTAGCTGTGATCCAAGCAGGTTCAAGTGCCTGAAGAGCATATCTGCCAAAACAAATATGATTGCCTCGACAAGATATTCCCTTCATTCTACCTCTATGTTGTTTACGAAATCTGGTTCTTTTGGGGTTATAGTTGATGGTTGTTTCTGAATTCCATCTCTACTGCAGAGCCGGACATGAGAGTTTCTTCTCATCCAGCTCCTCGCGAATGAAATGATTCAATAATATTACATATATACATGTATTTATGTATTTCATTCTCTATCAAAAGAAAGAATATACTAATTTTTTTTGATATTGAATTTGTTACATAGGTAGCTGTATATATAACTAGATAACTAGGCGTGTTTGTTTATATATAATGCTTCTTTCTTTTATCAAGATTTATCAATTATTTTACTTTACCTCTATTGAATCACGCCAATAGTCATCCAATAAATGAAATTATTCAATTAAATAAAAAGAAAGAAAGGGTTCGCGGGCGAATATTGACTCTTTCCTCCTTCATTTGTAGGGTCAATTCATGACCCTTCAGAAGAAATCCATTTTTTCTTGGTTCATTCCGCCATCCTACCCAATGAATCTTTAGGATTGATTTGTTTTCAAGAAAATCCTATGTAGTCACAGGTTCCATCGTTCCCATAGCTTCTCCATTAATGCTTAGGCCTGAACTCTGCAATGGAGCTCTCAACAAAATCTGTTATTTGTTTCCGAGTCAATCTCCTCAGTTTTTCTTAACCCGAAGCTCGATGAAATTATTCTCTATTTTCTATTTTTTATATTATAGATTTTTCTATCTTTGATATTTGATATCTTATTATTTATTTATCTATTTCTATCTTATTAGATACATAATAGACTATATTATACATATTTATTAGATTATTTAGATTCTTATTTTAATTTAATTTCTTTTATTATATTTATTATTTATTCTATTTTCTTCTATGTTTCTATTTTATTTCTATTTTTTATTTGTATATTTCTTATTATATTGGAATTGTATATTTTGTATTTTTATTGTATATTTATGTTGATGCTTTATAACACTGCCTTTTTTATGGGGTAATTCTTCATAAACCATACATATGGGAATCCTATATCATTGAGATCTTTATTCTCTCTTTCTATCATCCTTCCATTTTTCCACATCCCTTTTTTTTTTTCACAATTCATAATCCTATTTCTTTTTTATGAAAAGAATTTCAGTTGCTACAACTATATGATCGATTCAGTCATATAGCGACTGTTTCTTGGGATCTCGACAATACGAAGCAATAAGTTGGTTATTAGTTTTGAGTTTCTTTAGTTTTGATAGTTACTAAGTTTATAGTGGGGTCAGCTTGTTTTTTTTTCAATCTCAATTCTCAACTCTAAATAAAAAACTAACGAGTCACACACTGAGCATAGCAATTATACTAAAATCTAAATTAAATTAAAGGGTAAATCAAATTTTTATTTAACCTTATAGAATTATAATTGTTCGTTTTTCTTTGATTAAGAAAAAAAGAAAAAGAAGAAAATAGTTTCTAAATTTTTTCTATCGATGAGCAGAATGGCTAGATAAAGAAAGGTCCATTATTCTTATTTTCTTATTCTTGGTTTACAAATATCCAAATTTTGATGCCTAAGACTCCATAGATAGTTCTAATTGTATGGGAACAGTGATCAATTTTAGCGCGAATTGTTTGTAAGGGAACCCTGCCTTCTCTGATCCATTCGACACGTGCAATCTCTTTTCCGTCGATACGCCCTGCAATTTGCACTTGAATTCCTTTTGTACCCGTTTGTTCAGTTAATTCAATAGCTTTTTTCATTGCCTTTCGAAATGAGACTCTATTTTTTAATTGTAAAGCTATATATTCTGCAAGAATATTAGGTTGTCCATAAGGCTTTTCAATTCTTGTGATAGCAATGTTGAGTCTCCGGTTTACAGAATGAAACTCTTTTTGTACATTCATCTGTAATTCTTCGACTCCCCGTGTTCGTCCTTCTATTAATAAATTGGGAAATCCAATATAGATTATGACCTGAATCAAATCTATTCTTTTTTGAATTTCTATATGGGCAATTCCTTCGAAACCTGAGGATATTCTCTTATTTTTTTTTACATAGTCCTTAATACAATTCCGTATTCTTTCATCTTCTTGTAGGCCCATGGAAAAATTCTTTGGTTTTGCGAACCAAAAAGAATGATGACTTTGAGTTGTTCCAAGTCTGAAACCAAGTGGATTTATTTTTTGTCCCATATTTTTCTATTATTTTTCCATCCATTTTTTTATAAATAGGAATCTAAATTAGATTTATTTAGATGAATCAAAAATCTCTATTTTTCTTTTAAAAGAATCTTTATATGACAAGTGGTTTTTTTTATCATATAACTACGCCCTCGAGCCCGGGGTCTTAACTTTTTCACAATAGCACCTCTATTGACTTCAGCTTTACTAATAAATAAATCAGCTTCATTCAAACCCATATTATGACTAGCATTTGCTGCTGCAGAATAAACTAATTTTAAGATTGGATAAGATGCCCGATAAGGCATTAGTTCCAGTATCATGAGTGTTTCCTCATAAGAACGTCCGCGAATCTGATCAATTACTCTTCGTGCTTTGAAAACAGACATACATATATGTTGAGCTAACACGTTTGCTTCTCTATCCGAATTTTCGTTCTTTATCATAAAAGTTCTCCCCCGCCAATGAATGATAAGTGCTTAGGGTGAAGTATAGTATAAGATAAGTCAGAAAAGTATAAGTCTTAGTATATTAGTCTACTATAAAAAGAAAAGAAATATACCTATACTCTTACTATAAGATAAAGACTCTTAAGTCTAAATACTATTAAGATAAGGCTTTTCACATGAATACTTAGTAGAACGACTAACGACGAGATTTATTATCGTTTCTCGCGTGTCTCACGAAAGTGAGAGTAGGTGCGAATTCTCCCAATTTGTGACCGACCATACGATCTGTGATATAAATAGGTAAATGTTCCTTTCCATTATGAATAGCGATTGTATGGCCAATCATTGTGGGTATAATGGTAGATGCCCGAGACCAAGT